AAGACCATAATGAAAACGCAACTTTTGTTTTTCTTCTAGACGAATACGATATTGAGATTTTTTCCCGGAACGTGATTGGTTTCTAAGATCACTTCCGGCCCTAGGCCTTTTATTAGTTAGTCCCGGTAAAGCTCCCAGGCGGCGTATTTTTTTGAAACGAGGTCCCCGGTAACGCGACATAAAGACTCCTTATTCTTATTTATATTGAATTCTTATTGATGAAATTTCATTTTACAGAATAAACCTAAACTAAAACTGAACTAAATGATAAATGAAGCGAAGTTTACGGAAGTAGTGTACTTGTACTCTAAAGAATAATTAGATGAATGGGACAAATATCCAGACCCTTCTATTCTATATATAATCCAGACCTTTCTATTCTATATATATATTCTATATAGAATATATATAGAATATAGAGATTCTATATAGATAAAAAATAGATAAAAAGGGATTCTTTTCATGACATAGTTGGAAGTTCCTATAAGGTTGGAAGTTCCTATAAGATAAAAAATATATTTTCACTAAAATATTCTTTGATTTCGGATTTCAAAGTAACATTCTCAATCATGTAAAAACTCGAAGAAAATAAATAGAGAAAAGCCGACTATCGGAATCGAACCGATGACCATCGCATTACAAATGCGATGCTCTAACCTCTGAGCTAAGCAGGCTCACATAATCGAAATTCTACCCGCATAGGGATTCAATAAACTATTGTCATCTTAGCTATTAATAGCGATTCATATTTTCATATTAGCTAGTTATAATGAATATGAATATAGAAAAAATATACTAAATATAGAATTGAAAGGAAATATTCAATACTCATACTTACCATAGAATATAACCGATTAATCTATCGATATACGATATATAATTTCGATTTATTTTTCTCACATCACAATTATATAGCACAATTTTATAGTATAGCATTTAATATTAAAAAATATTAGATTCGATAGATTTTTAGATTAAATCATTTTCGTTTTTGCTTTCAAATGATATTTGAAAGTCTTTTTATTACACTTCTCTATTTTATTCCATATCATATATATTTCTATTTCAAAATGGAATTTCTAAATAATGAGACATTCTTGCGCTCTGATTCGTAAAGATGGAAGCTCAGACGAAAAAAAGAATCGACCGTTCAAGTATTCCAAATTGCATGGGAAAAACGAGCAGAAGAGAGACATATATACGTGGTATATATCTATCTATATTGAATTACGGATACAGAAATGATAAAATCGTTTCTGATTGGACCAAATACGAGTACGGGTTTCCTATAGAAGATGAAAGAATATAGCCAAGAAATCAAAGAGGAGAAAAACTTTTTCGAGATAGAAAGTAGAAATGAAATAAAAAAGAGAACGACATCTCAATAAAAATGAGATCCTAATCTCAAAACAAAAAGGGGGATATGGCGAAATTGGTAGACGCTGCGGACTTAATTGGATTGAGCCTTGGTATGGAAACCTACTAAGTGATAACTTTCAAAGTCAGAGAAACCCTGGAATTAATAAAAATGGGCAATCCTGAGCCAAATCCTGTTTTCCAAAAACAAACTAAAGGCCCAGAAGGTGAAAAAGGATAGGTGCAGAGACTCAATGGAAGCTGTTCTAACAAATGGAATTGACTGTGTGTTACATTGCTAGAGGAATCCTTCCGTTGAAACTTCCGAAAAGATGAAGGATATACGTATATACATACGTATACGTACTGAAATACTCTATCAAATGATTAATGACGACCTGAATCTGTATTTTTTTATGAAAAATTGTTGTGAATCGATTCCATATTGAAGAAAGAATCGAATATTCATTGATCAAAGTATTCACCACACAGTCTGATAGTTCTTTTGCAGAACTAATTAATCGGACGAGAATAAAGATAGAGTCCCATTCTACATGTCAATACCGGCAACAATGAAATTTATAGTAAGAGGAAAATCCGTTGACTTTAAAAATCGTGAGGGTTCAAGTCCCTCTATCCCCAAAAAGCCCATTTGACTCCTTAACTATTTATCTTATCCTTTTTTTTTTTTTCGTTAGTAGTTCAAAATTCGTTATACTTCTTATACACCTTATATTTATACACCTTATACACCCTACTCTTTTACAAACGTATCCGAGAGAAAAATTTGTCTCTTATGATAAGTCTTGTGATATATGATACATGTACAAATGACCATCTTTGACCAAAGACTCCCCATTTGAACGAGTCATGGTCGATATCATTATTCATACTAAAACTGACAAAATCTTCCTTTTTTTGAAGATCCAATAAATTCTAGCACCTGGATAAGACTTTGTAATACCCTTTGAATTGACATAGACCTAAGTTATCTAGTAAAATTAGGATGCGATATAGGGAATGGGAATGGTCGGGATAGCTCAGCTGGTAGAGCAGAGGACTGAAAATCCTCGTGTCACCAGTTCAAATCTGGTTCCTGGCACATGATTAATTTTTATGAGTCTCTTTTCTACAAATTACTTAA